TCAACGCGTCGTTGGCTCAAGAGAAGTTCCCATTGAAATTCAATATGAATCTTTTGGTAATTCTAATGAGATTTATAAGCACTATCAAATAGTAGGAAGTGTAAAAAGAGAAATTCGTTGTATATACATTCGAACTACTGTTGGTCATCTTTCTTTTTATCGAGAAATAGAAGAAGCCATACAAGGGTTTTGGCGGGCTTACTCATAGTATCCAACTCATACGCTATATAAAAATAAAAACTAACAAATCCTATTAGTGATGCCCATACTCGTGTAAATTTGGGTCTCCCCGATTTAACTGGTATCATAATTTCTGAATTTCTACGTGAATCAAGATTGAGGAAAGGAAGTTTTCGAATCACTGACCCAGGCCTATTGTGGAATCTTACTCAGCAGAATATGGAGGTCCTTATGGCAGAACGGACCAATCTGGTCTTTCACAATAAAGTGATAGATGGAACTGCTATGAAACGACTTATTAGCAGATTAATAGATCATTTCGGAATGGCATATACATCACATATCCTGGATCAAGTAAAGACTTTGGGTTTCCAGCGAGCCACCGCTACATCTATTTCATTGGGAATTGATGATCTTTTAACAATACCTTCTAAGGGATGGTTAGTTCAAGACGCTGAACAACAAACTTTTCTTTTAGAAAAAAATCATCATTATGGGAATGTACACGTGGTAGAAAAATTACGTCAATCCATCGAGATATGGTATGCTACAAGTGAATATTTGAGACAAGAAATGAATCCTAATTTTCGGATGACTGATCCTTCTAATCCAGTCCATCTAATGTCCTTTTCGGGGGCTAGGGGAAATGCATCTCAAGTACACCAATTAGTAGGTATGAGAGGATTAATGTCGGATCCTCAAGGACAAATGATAGATTTACCCATTCAAAGCAATTTACGCGAAGGGCTTTCTTTGACAGAATATATAATTTCTTGCTACGGAGCCCGCAAAGGAGTTGTAGATACTGCTGTACGAACATCAGATGCTGGATACCTCACGCGTAGACTTGTTGAAGTAGTTCAACACATTCTTGTACGTAGAACGGATTGTGGTACTATCCGAGGTATTTCCGTGAGTCCTCGAAATGGGATGACGGAAAAAATTTTTGTCCAAACACTCATTGGTCGTGTATTAACAGACGATATATATATCGGCCCACGATGCATTGCCACTCGAAATAAAGATATTGGAATTGGGCTTGTCAATCGATTCATAACCTTTCGAGCACACCCAATATATATTCGAACTCCCTTTACTTGCAGGAGTACATCTTGGATCTGTCAATTATGTTATGGCCGGAGCCCTACTCATGGTGACCTGGTCGAGTTGGGAGAAGCCGTAGGCATTATTGCGGGTCAATCAATTGGGGAGCCGGGGACTCAACTAACACTAAGAACTTTTCATACCGGCGGAGTATTCACAGGCGGTACTGCCGAACATGTACGAGCTCCCTCTAATGGAAAAATAAAATTCGATGAGGATTTGGTTCATCCCACACGTACCCGTCATGGGCATCCTGCTTTTTTATGTTTTATAGACTTGTATATAACTATTGAGAGTCGAGATATTCTACATAATGTGAATATTCCAACAAAGAGTTTGATTTTAGTTCAGAATGATCAATATGTAGAATCAGAACAAGTAATTGCCGAGATTCGTGCCGGAACGTCCACTTTTCATTTTAAAGAGAGGGTTCGAAAACATATTTATTCTGAGTCAGAAGGAGAAATGCACTGGAGTACTGATGGCTATCATGCGCCCGAATATCCATATAGTAATGTTCATCTATTACCAAAAACAAGTCATTTATGGATATTAGCAGGAAGTCTATGCAGATCCAATATAGTGTCTTTTTCACTCCACAAGGATCAAGATCAAATGAATGCTAACTCTTTTTCTGTTGAAGAAAAATATATCTTTGATCTCTCACTTACTAATGATCAAGTAAGACATAAATTGTTGGATACTTTTGGTAAAAAAGATAGGGAAATTATTGACTATTCAAAACCTTATAGAACCATATCTCATGTTCATTGGAATCTCATAGATCCTTCTACTTTTATTCGTCAAGATAATTACGATGATTCCTTGGCGAAAAAGCGAAGAAATAGATTCGTGATTCCCTTACAATATGATCAAGAACGAGAAAAGAAACTAATACCCTGTTTTGGTATTTCGATGAAAATACCTAGAAATGGTATTTTACGTCAAAATAGTATTCTTGCTTATTTTGATGATCCGCGATACAGAAGAAGCAGTTCGGGAATTACTAAATATGGGATTGTCGAAGTAGATTCAATGGTAAAAAAAGAGGATTTGATTGAGTATCGAGGAACAAAAGAATTTAGTCCGAAATATCAAATGCAAATGAAAGTAGATCAATTTTTTTTTATTCCCGAGGAAGTGCATATCTTACCCGGATCTTCGCCCATAATGGTCCGGAACAATAGTATCGTTGGAGTAGATACACAACTTGCTTTAAATTTAAATACAAGAAGTAGAGTAGGCGGATTAGTCCGAGTAGAGAGAAAAAAAAAAAGTATGGAACTGAAAATTTTTTCTGGAGATATTCATTTTCCTGGAGAGATGGATAAAATATCTAGGCACGGCGGTATTTTGATACCACCAGGAATGGAAAAAAAAAATTCTAAAGGATCAAAAAATTTTAAAAATTGGATCTATGTCCAACGGATCGCACCTACAAAAAAAAAACATTTTGTTTTGGTTCGGCCCGTAATCACATATGAAATAGCTGATGGGATAAATTTAGCAACACTTTTCTCTCAGGATCTCTTGCAGGAAAAGGATAATATCCAACTTCGAATTGTCAATTATATACTTTATGGAAATGGCAAGTCAATTCGAGGAATTTCTCACACAAGTATTCAATTAGTTCGGGCTTGCTTAGTATTGAAGTGGGACCAAGAAAAAAAGGGTTCTATAGAAGAAGAGATTCATGCTTTTTTTGTTGAAATAAGGGCAAAAGATCTGCTTCGTGATTTCCTCCGAATTGAGTTAGTAAAGTCCACTATTTCGTATATCGTAAAAAGGTATGATACGGCAGGTTCAGGATTGATTTCCAATAGTGGATTAGATCGTACCCATATGAATCCTTTTGATTCCAAGGCGAAGATTCAATTATTTCCCCAACATCGGGGGGGAACTCTTGGTACGTTGTTGAATCGAAATAAGGAATACAAATCTTTCATAATTTTGTCATCATCTAATTGTTTTCGAATGGGCCCCTTCAATACTTCGAGATATAATAATGCGACAAAAGAAGCGGATCCCATAATTCCAATTAGGGATTTGTTGGGTCCCTTAGGTACTATTGTGCCTAAAATAGTGAATTTTTGTTCATCTTACTATTTAAGAACTTCTAATCAAGTCTTTTTAAAGAAATATTTGTCACTTGAAAATTTTCAACAGACTTTCCAAATGTTTCAAGTACTTCCATTTCAATATTTTTTCCTAGATGAAAATAGGAGGATTTATAATCCCGATCCATGCAGTAAAATCATTTGGAATTTATTCCATTTGAATTGGTGTTTTCTCCATCACGATTCTTATGAAGAGGGGTGGACAATAATTAGCCTTGGACAATTCCTTTGTGAAAATGTATGTCTATTGAAATACGGATCACGCATAAAAAAATCTGGTCAAATTTTCATTGTTCATGTTGATTCTTTAGTTATAAGATCAGCTAAGCCCTATTTGGTCACTCCAGGAGCAACTGTTCATGGCCATTATGGGGAAACCTTTTATGAAGGAGATACATTAATTACATTTATATATGAAAAATCGAGATCCGGTGACATAACGCAAGGTCTTCCAAAAGTGGAACAAATCTTAGAAGTTCGTTCAATTGATTCAATATCGATGAACCTCGAAAGGAGAGTTGAAGGTTGGGACGAACGTATCCGAAAGATTCTTGGGATCCCCTGGGGATTCTTGATTGGAGCTGAATTAACCATAACCCAAAGTCGTATCTCTTTGGTTAATAAGATCCAAAAAGTTTATCGATCCCAGGGGGTACAGATCCATAATAGACATATAGAAATTATTGTACGTCAAGTAACATCAAAAGTGTTGGTTTCAGAAGATGGAATGTCTAATGTTTTTTCACCTGGGGAATTAATTGGATTGTTGCGAGCAGAGCGAGCAGGGCGTATTTTGGACGAAGCAATCTGTTATCGGGCAATCTTATTGGGAATCACGAAGTCATCTCTGAATACTCAAAGTTTCATATCCGAAGCTAGTTTTCAAGAAACTGCTCGAGTTTTAGCAAAAGCTGCTCTACGAGGTCGTATTGATTGGTTGAAAGGCCTGAAAGAGAACGTTGTTTTGGGGGGGATTATACCGGTTGGTACCGGGTTCAAAAAATTAGTACATCGTTTAAAGCAAGACAAAAACATTCATTTGAAAATAAAAAAGAAGAATATATTCGAGTTGGAAATGAGAGATATTTTGTTACACCATAGAGAATTATTTTGTTCTTGCGGCCCAAAAAATTTCCATGAGACATCAAACCAATCATTTACATAATGTAATTTAGTAATTCCTAACAAGAGGTTCTTTTTTTTGACTTGAACCCTCTGGTCCGATTATGCATTTGGTAATCAATGAAAGAAAAAATCAAGAATGAAATGAAATTGATGGTTTGGGTTGTAGATCAATGGTCAATCCTGGTATAAGGTTCCGTCGGAACAATTATTTATTTCACAGGGTACTGAATCTCTTTGAAAAAAACAAAACAAAGAGAAAGTGTGGGAAAATGGAAAGACGATATTGGAACATTAATTTGGAAGAAATGATGGAAGCAGGAGTTCATTTTGGTCATGGTACTAAGAAATGGAATCCTAGAATGGCTCCTTACATCTCTGCAAAGCGTAAAGGTATTCATATTACAAATCTTACTATAACTGCTCGTTTTTTATCAGAAGCCTGCGATTTAGTTTTTGATGCAGCAAGTAGGGGGAAAAAATTCTTAATCGTTGGCACCAAAAAGAAAGCAGCGGATTTAGTAGCATCAGCAGCAATAAGGGCTCGATGTCATTATGTTAATAAAAAATGGCTTGGGGGTATGTTAACAAATTGGTCTACTACAGAAACAAGACTTCAGAAGTTCAGGGACTTAAGAGCAGAACAAAAGATGGGAAAACTCAATCGTCTTCCTAAAGGAGATGCAGCAATGTTGAAGAGAAAGTTATCTACCTTGCAAACATATCTGGGTGGGATCAAATATATGACGGGATTGCCCGATATTGTAATTATCGTTGATCAGCAAGAAGAATATATGGTTCTTCGAGAATGTGTCATTTTGGGTATTCCAACAATTTGTTTAATTGATACAAATTGTGACCCAGATCTTGCAGATATTTCTATTCCGGCCAACGATGATGCTATAGCTTCGATTCGATTGATTCTTACCAAATTAGTATCTGCAATTTGTGAGGGCCGTTCTAGTTATATAAAAAAGGGTTGATTATCTTCTAATTGAGAATCCAATTAATTCGTTTTTGGTGAACTTTCTTTGATTGTTACTATTTTTTGATTTGCTTTTTTTGGAGTGGTTTTGAATATTGAATAATATTGAATAAAAAAGAGAAAATGATTGGTATTTTTTGAGGTGATTTCCGGGTATCCTAAATATACGATTCTTAACTGAAATTCATGAATGAACGTAGATGAATTGAGAAAGAGATGGTTGAATAAAAATAATTACTTTTTTGAAGTTTGATTTCTGTTAGAGGACAATATGAATGTTATACCATGTTCCATTAAAACACTCAAAGGGTTTTACGATATATCAGGTGTAGAAGTAGGCCAACATTTATATTGGCAAATAGGAGGTTTACAAATTCATGCCCAAGTACTTATCACTTCTTGGGTTGTAATTGCTATCTTATTAGGTTCAGTCATCATAGTTGTTCGGAATCCACAAACCATTCCGACCGACGGTCAGAATTTCTTTGAATATGTTCTTGAATTTATTCGAGATTTGAGCAAAACTCAGATTGGAGAGGAGTATGGTCCTTGGGTTCCATTTATTGGAACGATGTTCCTATTTATTTTTGTTTCTAACTGGTCAGGTGCTCTTTTACCTTGGAAAATTATAAAGTTACCTCATGGGGAGTTAGCTGCGCCCACGAATGATATAAATACTACTGTTGCTTTAGCTTTACCCACGTCAGCGGCATATTTCTATGCGGGTCTTAGCAAAAAAGGATTGGGATATTTCGGGAAATACATTCAACCAACTCCAATACTTTTACCAATTAATATCCTAGAAGATTTTACAAAACCTTTATCTCTTAGTTTTCGACTTTTCGGGAATATATTGGCTGATGAATTAGTAGTAGTTGTTCTTGTTTCTTTAGTGCCTTCAGTAGTTCCTATACCCGTCATGTTTCTTGGATTATTTACAAGTGGTATTCAAGCTCTTATTTTTGCAACTTTGGCTGCAGCTTATATAGGCGAATCTATGGAGGGTCATCATTGACTAACTTTCGAAATAGTCTTTTTGAAGCTTATCCCAATTTCAGCAATCGAGGTTCAATATAATTCACTGGGTTGGAGAATAAAATGCAAATATATGCATATATATCTATGTATATATAAAGAAAGATAGATGATATTACAGAATTTGAAAGAGAAAGAGGTCCTACTACATATATTACATATATGTAATGCTTATGAATATAAATCCTTGTGTATGTTTTGAAGAATGGTTCCAGAATACGATTGAATAGAATAAAAATTGCAGGTAATTTACGTTATGGAAGAAAAAAGGTATATGTTATTTACTAGTTAGATAGGAATTATCCCTATCTTTTTTTTCTAGCCCGCAATATTATGATTTCCCTTTTGAATTTTTAGCTATTTCGACTCGATCCATTTTAATGATAAAGATCAATCAAAAGAAAAAAAAAAAAATAAGTGTAGTTAAGTAAAAAGTAAATAGTAAAAGTAGAAGTAGAACAATAAGTAGATAAAGATAAGTACTAATTTCTTAGTTGGTTGTATCATTAACCATTTCTTTTTTTTTGTGCGAGGAACTTACCATGAATCCACTGATTTCCGCTGCTTCCGTTATTGCTGCTGGATTGGCTGTAGGGCTTGCTTCTATTGGACCTGGGGTTGGTCAAGGTACTGCTGCGGGCCAAGCTGTAGAAGGTATTGCGAGACAACCAGAAGCAGAGGGTAAAATACGAGGTACTTTATTGCTTAGTCTGGCTTTTATGGAAGCTTTAACAATTTATGGACTGGTCGTGGCATTAGCTCTTTTATTTGCAAATCCTTTTGTTTAATTTTTTCTTTCATCGTAGAATAAAAATGTAAAAAAAGGGGGGGGGCGAGCGGAGTGATAAAAAAAGAACTCTGTTCTTTGTTAGTCCTATCTATAAGAGGGGAGCATATGAGAAATATAACCGATTCTTTTGTTTCCGTGGGGCACTGGCCATCCGTTGGAAGTTTCGA